CTAAAGAAAAATCATTGTCGAGGGTCCAAGACCATACATATTGATAGATAGAACTGCTATTTATTAGTTGAATAGACAGATTAGTTGAAAAAATCATGACTATACTTAACAATAAAATACTCATAAAGGCCCACACACGACGAAGGTCTTTTGTTGCTATCGGAAAAAGGAGAAGTCCCGTTCCTATTAACATAGGAACTGGAAGTGGAAGGAAAGGTATGATCCATGCATATTGATAGGTCTGTTCCATAAAAAAGAGTTTTTAAATTCGTGTATGTAATTAATTTTATTGTTTCCGATTCACCGGATCTTATCTCTTTTGAAAGGAGTCAATAAAAAAATAAAGATATATACTTTCTTAAATAGAATTTTTTCATTTTTCTTTTGACTTATTTTATTTCTTAACTTACTATTTTTTATTTTTTTGCAGTTTATCTTAAATACTTCAACTATTCAAATCAAGAAGTTACAATTGGTCAAATCATATGAAAGAAAGAGATTAATAAATAATTAGTCTCTTTCAAATTTCAAAATTCAAGTCAAATTAGGCGTATTTTCTTTTCCCGAGTTTAACAAGACAAGTTAATAGAAAAAATTTACTTTTAATAAAGTTTTTTTTTATAAACAGAAAAGTGGATTCTCATCTTAAACCTTTCTTGAAATATTTTCATTTTATGCCAGTTGATATGATATAATTTTTTCTTTTTTTAAGTTCAAAGAATAGAATGCCATTTATATAGCACAACAGATTTGATAAATCTAAATGTCAAAGGATGTGAAAGAAAGACACCAATCGAGACAAAACAAACTTTTTTTTTACGTTTACGGCTATTTCATGGAATGGAAAAAGTCATTTGAAAAAAAAAAATAAAGATAAAGAAAGAATATTCTTCTTTTCTATTTTTAGTAATATTTTATACAATTTTTCCATATTTTTGACCTATACCTATTCTTTTGCTTTTGTTTATAAAAATATTTTAATTCTTAAAAAAGATAGTAATATTATTACTGTCTAAAAAAAAAAAAAAAAAATAAATCTCTAATAAATTCTAAAAACGCATATTTATTTTCAACAATAGATGTCTTTCACATCCAGCTATACCAATGAGTAATCTCTTAATTTTTATTTAAATGGCAGTTCCAAAAAAACGTACTTCTGTATCAAAAAAGCGTATTCGAAAAAATTTTTGGAAGGGGAAGGCTTATTTTGCATCGTTAAAAGCGTTTTCCTTAGGAAAATCTCTTTCTACCGGGAATTCAAAAAGTTTTTTTGTACGACAAACAAATAAAATAAAAAAAAAATAGAAATAATAAAACGTTGAAATAATCTGAATCGACCTAATTCGAAAAATTGACTGATTTCATTTCCAAGATAAGATTCTCGATTTCCATTCCCTATCTGAGTTAATCAATATAAAATGGAATTCTCGTGGCTAATATGTAAAAATTCCTTTGTTTACCTTACCAAATTCAAAAAAAAAAAAGTATTTTTTTATTATTTTTGTTGACAAAAAAATACAAGATACTCCATTTTTTTTTTAGTATATATTTTCATTTTCAAGGTGGGGAGTATTATTTTCCCCATCAATCTATTTTGAAATCAAATAATTTTGAAATAGTTCATTAAAACAAAACAAAAATTGGAGTTCGCTCCCTGAATTGAATTTATATTGTATTTTGCAAGAATTCAAGTTGAGGAAAATAAGATGAACGAAAACAAAATGAAGACTCTAAAATAATGAACCTTCAAATACCTATGTTAAAGGAATTTTTATTCATCAATTTGAATCTTTCCTAAAAACTATTCAAACCCATCGAATTCTTAAATCTAGACGATTGCTTATTCATAGGTTATTATGAATTCAAGATAAGCCGCTATGGTGAAATTGGTAGACACGCTGCTCTTAGGAAGCAGTGCTAGAGCATCTCGGTTCGAGTCCGAGTAGCGGCATGTCATCTCCTAAAAAAGTAAATAGATTCTATAATGAATCCAACTCTCCTTATAAATTTTCTAATTCTAATTAAAGCACTAATAAAATCTTATGATATTTTCAACCTTAGAGCATATATTAACTCATATTTCTTTTTCAATCGTTTCAATTGTACTGACAATTCATTTGATAACTTTTTTAGGAGATGAAATCGTAAAATTATATGATTCATCCGAAAAGGGCATGATAATGAATTTGTTCTCTATAACAGGATTATTAGTCACTCGTTGGATTTATTCAGAACATTTTCCACTAAGTGATTTATATGAATCATTAATCTTCCTTTCATGGAGTTTTTCCCTTATTCATATAGTTCCGTATTTCAAAAAAAATAAAAATATTCTAAGCACAATAATTGGCCCAAGTACTATTTTTACCCAAGGCTTTGCTACTTCGGGTCTTTTAACTGAAATACATAAATCTACAATATTAGTACCAGCTCTTCAATCGGAGTGGTTAATAATGCACGTAAGTACAATGATATTAGGCTACGCTGCCCTTTTATGTGGATCATTATTATCAGTATCACTTATAGTCATTACAATTAGGCAAAATAAAAAGTTTTTTGCTACGAGTAATCCTTTTTTAAATTTCAACAGTTTCTTTTTGTTTGGTGAAATCGAATACATGAACGAACGAAGTAATGTTTTCCAAAATACTTCTTTTTTAAATTATTACAGGTCTCAATTGATTCAACAATTAGATTATTGGAGTTATCGGGTTATTAGTCTAGGATTTATCTTTTTAACCATAGGAATTCTTTCTGGAGCAGTATGGGCTAACGAAGCATGGGGATCTTATTGGAGTTGGGACCCAAAAGAAACTTGGGCTTTTATTTCTTGGATCGTATTCGCGATTTATTTACATACTCGAACAAATATAAAATTGCAGGGTATCAATTCAGCAATTGTGGCGTGTATTGGATTTCTTATAATTTGGATATGCTATTTTGGGGTCAATCTATTAGGAATAGGACTACATAGTTATGGTTCATTTACATTAACATCTAATTGAATTAAAATACGGGGTTCTGACAGATAGGAATAGAAAAGTGTACAGCACATACTAGATAAAAAGACTTTGTGTGAACAGGCAAGAACCTTGTGAATTTAATAGTGTAGTGATTCACAGGGTTCTCGCCTGTTCAAATTGATTTTTTTTTCTTTTTTATTTATCAAAACTATCCATACAAAGAATTAGATAGAATAACTTCAACCTTTTCGACTGATAGTGAAAGAACGAAATCGGGATACACACCAATACCTAGTACGGGTAAAAAAATAGAGATCAAAAGAAATAACTCTCGCGGTCCAGAATCAAAAAAATAATAGGTTGGAACATTAAATGTCTTGTATCCATAGAACATCTGGCGTAACATAGATAATAAATAAATAGGAGTTAATATGATTCCAATTGCCATTACAAAAGTAATTAGTAGTTTTGTCATTAAAAGATATTTTGGACTAGTAAGTAGTCCAAAATAGACTATTAATTCGGCAACAAAACCACTCATACCCGGTAATGCAAGGGAGGCCATCGAAAAGCTACTGAACATCGTGAATATTTTTGGCATTGGGGTAGCTATTCCACCCATTTCGTCAAGATACACAAGACGTGTTCTATCATAAGTAGTTCCGGCCAAGAAAAAGAGTGCAGCACCAATAAATCCATGAGAGATTATTTGTAAAAGGGCTCCGTTGAGCCCCATATCAGTGATAGAACTAATTCCTATAATTATGAAACCCATATGCGATACAGAGGAATAAGCTATTCTTTTTTTTAAATTCCGTTGACCGAGAGATGTTGAAGCTGCATAGATTATTTGCATTGCACCTACTATAATCAACCAAGGAGAAAATATAGAATGAGCATGAGGAAATAATTCCATATTGATTCGAACTAATCCATACGCTCCCATTTTTAATAAGATTCCGGCTAGAAGCATACAAGTACTATAATGTGCTTCTCCATGGGTATCTGGTAACCATGTATGTAGGGGTATGATTGGCAATTTGACAGCAAAAGCAATAAAAAATCCAATATATAATAGTATTTCCAAGCCCGCAGGATAGGGCTGATTAGCTAATATTTCAAAATTTAATGTTGGTTCATTAGAACCATATAAACCGATACCCAAAACTCCCAGTAAAAGAAAAACAGAACCACCCGCTGTGTACAAAATAAATTTTGTAGCTGAGTACAGACGTTTTTTTCCTCCCCACATGGAGACAAGTAGATAAACGGGAATTAATTCTAACTCCCACATGAGGAAAAAAAGTAAAAGGTCCCGAGAAGAAAATAATCCTATTTGCCCGCTGTACATTGCTAACATCAGAAAATGAAATAATCGAGAATCTCGAGTAACTGGCCGAGCCGCTAAAGTAGCTAAAGTCGTGATGAATCCCGTCAATAAAATAGGTCCTATAGAAAGTCCATCTATTCCTAATCTCCAATGGAAATCAAAAAAATCAATCCATTTTAAATCCTCTACCAGTTGGATTAATGGATCATCCAATTGAAAATGATAACAGAATGCATAAGTCGTTAGAAGAAGTTCTAAAATACACATAGATATAGTATACCAACGGATTACTCGATTTCCTACTAGATGTGGAAGAAAGAAAATTAAGGAACCCGCAGATATTGGCAAAACTACAATTATTGTTAATAAAGGAAAATGATTCGTGGTAAAGACAAGATACACTTGGGCCATAAAAATCCGTGCTCAAAATATTCTATTTTGAGCACGGATTTTGTCGGTAAAAAAAAAAGATGGATTTAAGGAAAGTTTTATGGAACGTATCAATAAGCTAGACCCATACTGCGAGTTGTTTCATGCCATAAATAAACTCGAACACTCAAGAAATCGGTTGGACAGGCAGATTCACATCTCTTACAACCAACACAGTCTTCGGTCCTTGGAGCAGAAGCGATTTGTTTAGCTTTACATCCGTCCCAGGGTATCATTTCTAATACATCCGTGGGGCACGCTCGAACACATTGAGTACATCCTATACATGTATCATAAATCTTTACTGAATGTGACATTGGATCTATACATTTTTGAACATCATAAGATTTCGGTCTAGTAAACTAACTTAGAAATGGATCCTATATCTAAATACCAGACGAATCAATGAGTGATCAGAATCAATCTACTTGCGAATTGGTTTAGGAGTCAGGGCCAAAATACTTTGATTTCTTTTGTTTTTGCAATCCCGATCATACTTTACTTTATCAAGATCAAGTATGTTAATTAAAATTAATTTATGACTATTTTAATTTCCATTTATATTTATATGATTAATACTATTTATTCAACAAATTTGATTGGTTAATACGAGTTGATTTTCTATTACGATAAATTGACGAAACAATAGCGGGTCCAATAGCTGCTTCAGCGGCTGCAATAGCTATAACAAAAATTGAGAAAATGTCTCCTCTTAATTGCCGATTATCAAAAATATCAGAAAATGTTACAAAATTGATATTAACTGAATTGAATATAAGTTCAAGACACATAAGGGCTCTAACCATATTCCGACTTGTGATCAATCCATAAATACCAATAGAAAATAAATAGGCACTCAAAACAAGTACATGTTCGAGCATCATTAACCAACTCCTTATCAATCTTGATTCCTTTTAATCTGAACAATAATTCAATCGATTCTAACAAGTAGGAAAAAGGGAATATATTACTAATAGATCGATAGATAACTAAAGTATTTCTATTTTAGACAGGAACTCAAAGAAAAGGATTATAACATTCCTTTTTCGTTGATTCTATTTGAATTCCTCGTTTTAAAGATTTATTATTGACGAGCTATAACAATTGCACCTATTAAAGCAACTAAAAGAATTATTGAAATGAGTTCAAATGGAAGAAAAAAATCTGTTGATAAATGAATTCCAATTTGTTGACTATTACTTATCAAATCTTGCTCTAGAATTTGGTTTGATTTTGTAGTCCAAATGATCCCATACCACGACGTATCTAGAATAGTAGTAATTAGTGAAATAAAAAGACTTGTACAAACCATTGAAGTAACCCCATCCCCAACGGTCCAAAGAGAGAAATCTTTGTAATATTCTGACCCATTCATGAACATCACAGCAAAAATGATTAAAACATTTATAGCTCCTACATAAATAAGAAGCTGCGCAGCAGCTACAAAATACGAATTGGATAGAATATAGAATAAGGATATACAAAAAAGAACCAATCCCAATGAAAAGGCCGAATAAATTGGATTCGGAAGTAATACGACTCCCAGACTTCCTAATATAAGACCTGATCCCAAAAAGACTAAAAGAAAATCATGTATTGGTGCAGGTAAATCCATTTTATAGAAAAAAATAAATCGAAATATTTCATGACTTTATTGACCTGATCAGGAAAGAAGAGGTTATCAGGATACTTCTTAATCTTAATTCAATGAAATTTGAATGGGGTGATGTGGATTGATGTAGATACAGTTAGGGGGCTACTCTATATTCTCGAAAGCAGAGTTTCAAACTATATATATATATTTTGAAATCATATTTGAATAGAAATTAACTTTCAATCTAAATTAGACCACGATTATCACCAAGTAACCGCTCATTTGTATTGACCAAACAAGAATCTTATTCCTAAATTCAAAAGAAAATCACTTTTGAATCTAAAGGAATTCTTTTTTGAATTAGGGATTTTATACATTTTTGATTTGAGGTGAATTCGAAGAAATTGTTCGAATTGTATAATCGTCAATTATTGACACCGGTAACCGACCTAAAGAGATTTGATTATAATTCAATTCATGACGATCATAAGTAGAAAGCTCATATTCTTCAGTCATTGATAAACAATTTGTTGGACAATACTCAACGCAATTACCACAAAATATACAGATTCCAAAATCAATACTGTAATTAAGTAATCGTTTCTTTCGAATATCAGATTCCAATTTCCAATCAACAACGGGTAGATCTATAGGACATACGCGAACACATACTTCACAAGCAATGCATTTATCAAATTCAAAGTGGATTCGGCCTCGGAAACGTTCCGATGTGATCAATTTTTCGTAGGGGTATTGAATAGTTACAGGTAAACGATTCGCGTGGGACAGGGTAATCATGAAACCTTGACCAATGTACCTGGCAGCTCGTAGTGTTTGTTGACCAGAATTCAAGAACTCAGTTAACATAGGGAACATATCGAATATCTATAAATAAATTGATACTTGTTTCTTTCTCTTATTTGAGATAAGTTGTGAATATGGAATTCCTTTAGAGTGAAAGAAGTTGTAACGAAGTTGTTAATAATAGATTACCTAGAGAAATAGGTAAAAGAAATTTCCATCCAAGATTTAAAAGTTGGTCTATTCTCAGTCTCGGTAAAGTCCATCTTGTTGCAATAGAAATGAATAAGAATAAATAAGTTTTGGCTAATGTAATAAAGATATCGATTATTGTTCCAAAAATCTTACTTTTATCAAAAAGCTCAGGAACAAATATATATGGAATAGAAAGATTCCAACCTCCAAAGTAAAGAACTGTTACAAATAATGAAGAAACAAGTAGATTTAGATACGAAGCAACGTAAAATAAACCAAATTTGATACCTGAATATTCGGTTTGATAACCTGCTACTAATTCTTCTTCTGCTTCTGGTAAATCAAAAGGTAATCTCTCACACTCGGCTAGAGAAGAAATTAGAAAAACTATAAACCCTATAGGTTGGCGCCACAAATTCCACCCCCAAAAACCATATTTTGACTGCGCTTCAACTATATCAACTGTACTTGAACTATTAGATAATCATAGTCGACAATAACATCACTGCTCCTGTCGCTATTACAGAACCGTACATGAGATTTTCACCTCATACGGCTCCTCATAGGTAAATATAAAAAGATCTTTCAACATTATTTTGATGTGGTTGCAAGATCGATAGAGAGTCAAACGCTTATTATTCTAAGGTAGAATTAGACCAATGAAATTCTGTCTGCTAAATTTAGAATAAATAAAGTGCTTCTGAATTGATCTCATCTTTTAAGAATTATCATTTTTCTTTCTTGACTAATAACTTTATCCTTGCCTTGAATAAAAAAAGACTTTTTAGACGAATATCACATAGATATCTCAACCTACAATTTTCGATTACGAAAAAGAATTAGACATTGCATTACATAATAAGAATTCTATCTTTCTAAATAAGATAGGTATAAATAAAAAAAAAGATCTATTTTTGTAATTCTAGTCTTTCTATTTTACTTCGTTCCTATTCTCCTTTCTCAAAAAAGGGACATTTTCTATCTAAAGTAAAAGATTTCTTCGTTCTTGATAGTTATTTATTTAATCCGTGGATAGGAACATACTCTGGATCGAAATTGTGGGGGGTACTTCTTAATCATTTCTACCAACTTAAAGCCCCAACTCAAATTCCCTTTCTATAAAGAAATATCCTGTTGGATAATTTCCAGAATCTCTATTATTAATCCTTTGTGTATCTTGGTCTTCCTAACCATCCACTCATTTTGTTTGAATATCTCCCATTAGGGGAAAAGAGTTATAGTAATAGATGGTAAAAACCCCATAACGGTTGATCTTTTGAACCCGCTTCAAGTCATGATGATTAATCAACCAATCTTGGGGTAAACAGTCTCGACGGCTTATGTGTTTACTTTCACTTAATTCTTGTACATAGGAAATGAGATTGAATTCCTTTAACAGCAAATCTTTAAGCCGTTTTATTTCACTCATATAACTATCTAGTTTAGTTTATCAACCCCAATGACGAATAAAAAATATAAAATAGATATTCAGCTTATTTCACTTTCTTGCTAGAAATAGGGGAAATCTTATGTCTCACTGAATCACACGTAGAGATATTGATAATACACATAGAGTTAATGGTATTTCATAACTAATTGATTGAGCAGCAGCCCTTAATCCACCTAAAAAGGAATATTTATTATTTGATCCATATCCCGACATAAGAAGTCCGACGGGAGCAAGACTTGAAACAGCGATCCATAAAAAAACACCAATACTAAGATCTGCTAAAATAAGGCGATAGCCAAAAGGAATTACTGAATAACTTAGTAAAATGGATATGACTGCTATGGATGGCCCGATACTGAATAAACGAGTATCTCCTCTAGATGGAAGAAGATTCTCTTTGAAAAGCAGTTTTGTACCATCTGCTAGAGCTTGAAGAATTCCCAAAGGCCCGGCATATTCAGGTCCAATACGTTGTTGTATTCCTGCAGATATCTCTCTTTCTAACCAAACAATTACTAGTACACCTAATGTGATTCCTAATACAAGAGTCAAGATAGGGACAAGCATCCATATGATCCCATAAACTTCTTTTAAGGATTCCAATCTGGAAAAAGAATTGATAGTTTGTATTTCAGTTGTATCAATTATCATTTCAACGATCAACTTCTCCCATAATGATATCTATGCTACCTAGTATCGTCATAATATCAGCCAATTTCATTCTTTTAACTAACTGAGGAAGAATTTGCAAGTTGATAAAACCCGGTGGTCGAATTTTCCATCTCCAAGGAAAAACACTCTGATCTCCTATCATAAAAATTCCCAATTCACCTTTTGGTGCTTCGACTCTTACATAAAGTTCTTGCTTGGACAATTCAAAAGTTGGAGAAGGTTTTTTACTAATAAATCGATATTGAAAATCATTCCATTCAGGGTTTTTGATTCTATCAAAACGTCGGATTTCTAAATTTTCATAGGGTCCCCCTGGAATTCCTTCCAGAGCCTGTTGGATAATTTTTATGGATTCTGTCATTTCACTGATTCGTACTAAATAACGCGCTAATGAATCCCCCTCTTTTTGCCATTGAACCTCCCAATCAAATTCGTCGTAACACTCATAACGATCAACTTTACGAAGATCCCATTGTATTCCAGAAGCTCGTAGCATTGGGCCTGATAAACCCCAATTTAGTGCTTCTTCTGCACCAATAATGCCTACGCCTTCAACTCGTTCTAAAAAAATAGGATTCCGTGTAATAAGCTTTTGATATTCAGCAACCCCGGTTAAAAAATAATCGCAAAAATCCAAACATTTATCTATCCAGCCATGAGGTAGATCAGCAGCTACTCCTCCGATACGAAAATAATTATGCATCATACGCATACCGGTGACAGCTTCAAATAGGTCATATATCAATTCTCGTTCTCGAAAAATATAGAAGAAAGGAGTCTGTGCCCCAATATCTGCCATAAAAGGGCCAAGCCATAACAAATGGGAAGCGATACGGCTCAACTCCAACATAATAACTCTGATATAACTAGCCCTTTGAGGTACTTGAATATTGCCTAGCTGTTCCGGTCCATTTACAGTTATTGCTTCTGTGAACATAGTAGCTAAATAATCCCAACGCGTTACATAAGGCAAATATTGTATAATTGTTCGATTTTCTGCAATTTTCTCCATCCCTCTATGTAAATAACCCAATATTGGTTCACAGTCAATAACATCTTCACCATCAAGAGTAACTATCAGTCGAAGAACACCATGCATTGATGGGTGATGAGGGCCCATATTGACTATCATGAGATCTTTTCTTGTAGTTGATGTAATCATAAGTTTTTTCCCGAGTCATTCTTCCATGCGTTGTTGAAAGTAAAAAAAAGATTCATTGAAATAAATAAGTTCAAATAGTATCACACGTCAAATTCACGAGTTTTTATTTCTCGAATATCCAACCGACCAATTAATTCTTTATAACGCCCTATATTCTTTTTTGACAAATAAGCCAGCAGTCGTTGACGTTTTCCCAAAATTTTTCGCAAACCTCTCTGAGATGAAAAGTCTTTTTTGTGCAATTCCAAATGTGAAGTAAGTCTCCTTATTTTAGTGGTAAAACTCAACACTTGAAATTCAACAGACCCTCTGTTTTCTTTTTGAGAAATAATGGAAAAGAATGAATTTTTGACCATAAAAAATTCTCCCTTGCGCTTTTTTTTTTTACAGATATAGATTTTACTGATCAGTAATAATAATGCCATTCATTTTAATGTGGATTTTAATGTTGTATATACAATAATAGAATTTAGGAACTCCTAATTTTCTAAAGTCAAATTAATCAATCCAATTTGAAATTGGATTTAGATGGGGGATAGAAAAAGAATGGTACATTTTCGCGCATCGAATAATTTAGACCTAAAAGAAAGCAGGTTATGTTGATTTCTTTCGCGATCTAATTGAGCCAAATCTTATATTGACTATTCGAATGAAATGTAAGACATGTGTGTATTTGGTTGCTTTCATATACCCCATAACATATAAGGAAAAAATGTGTTATCCACGAATTTTCAATCGTGGATACAGATGTATCCTTAATAGATAAAAACGACTGCCATTATTGGTATCAAACCAAGAACGATTCATACAAGCTAAATCTTCTAATCGATAATTGGGCCAAAGAAAAAGCTTTAATTTAATTAATTGATTTTTCTCTCTATCCAGATGTTTATTGTCAGCCGAAACTTGGTTGTTGTTTTTTACGTCCTTCTCGTTCCAAAATACTGAATTTGTATCTACCCCATTCCTATTCTTTAAATTTAAACAAATTAGAATTCTCAATTTTCTACGACGTCTAAACGATAAAATATTTTCAGGAACAAGCAAATCTAAATGAGTTTTGTGTCTATTTCCAGTTATTCTTTGATGTGGCGAACTAGTTTCATCTAAATGATTCTTAGAAACATATCTTTGTTCTTGGTATTTTTGATTAGTTTGATGCTTACTCTTATGAAATAACGAAATACCTATGATTTGATACATAATCAATTGTCCATCGTTGTTTCTAGATAGACGAATGGGTTCTATAATCAATACTCCCTTTTTCATCAATTCTGTAAGAGTTAAATTCTTCTGAATCAACATTATATCCAAACTCATTTCTCTCTTTTGAATCGAGGATAGAAGAATTTTTCTTGGATCTAGCAGTTTAAGCAGGAGACAATATACCTTGATATTATTGATCATCTTTTGATTCAAAGTGTCGTCCCATCTGAATTGAAAAAGCAAATAACGTTTCAGGAAGAAATATAGTTCTGTTTCTGTGTTACTTTTGTATTGTTTTTGCTTTTTCAATTCAGATCTTGGATAAATATCTTCAATGTCTTTTTGTTGTGAAAAAATGGATCGAAGATATCCTCGGCCTATGGCTTCTTTTTCTTCTTGATTTCGATGATTTTTAGTCAATGGTATCAAAAAACTTCGTTTTTGCTTTTCATTGATCTTTTTATTTTCACTACGATTTTTATTCAAATTTAAAAGAAGTGATTTACTTGGTATAAACCAAGGTTTCGTTTTATATGCATTGGAAAGTAACACAAATTCTGGGAAGAACCAAAGTTTCAGATTCGATATGGAACGCTTTAACATTAACATTTCTTCATTCATTCCCATCCAATCAAAAAGTACTTTGTGGAATTTTGGTGGATTGAGTTCTGGAATAATAAGATAAAAAAGATCTTTTTTATTAATTATTTGAGAATTATTAGTACCAATCTGAGTATCTTGATTTTGATTAGTATCGATTGCGATCCAGGTTTCAATATCTACCTTTTGTGTAAGAGAAAAGTTGATAATTTTCCAATCAAAATATTTTCTATCGACAGTTTTTTCCTTAGATAGAATATCGACCTTTCCTACAAAATTATTGATAGAAATGTTCCTCAGCATATCAGAAAGGGTGTCTTTATGCATGTTATAAGAAATCTCTTGGTTCTTATTTCCGTGAAACGGAGATCTAGAAAAAAAGCATTCCATTTTATTTTCATAATCATAATTAATAAATTTATATGATAAAAGATCATATATATAGTCTTTTTTAAAATTTTCTTTTTTATTTGATTTTGATTTATTCGTTAATGAATAGACTTCAAGTTTTTGTTGTTTTTTGGAATCAATTAATTGGTTTTTTTCATATGAATGCCATTTGCTTAAATTTTCCTTTTTCGTCATACGAGACAGATGAACTCTATTTCGCCACTTTTCTGGTATTAATCTAGACCATCTGATCTGAGACAAATCATATTGATTATACCCTTTCAACCAGCTTTTCCATCGATTCGTTTTATAACTCGAAAATTGATTATTTCCTAATTTTGAATGAAGCATCTCTTGTGTTTCAAAAGAATCCTTTATTTCAATTTCAGGCTTAAGAAAAAAACGGATTCCTTGATATTCAAGAATAGATCTTAATTTAGACGAGTTACTAACTTGGATTTTTGCTAATTTGTAAAATACATATGCTTGTGACATGTAGGATAAATAATAAAAAAGATGTGACTCTTTTTTAATAGTACTATTATTATCAAGTGGTTTTTTTATAGTCGATATAAACGGAATTTGATTTTTCTTTATTTTATTAATTTTTTCTTGCTTTCTTTCATTATTGTAAATCAATTTATCAACAATCTTTTTTCTTGATTCAAGAAAAAGTTTTGCATTCATTCTGGGAATATTAATGATAGATAAAAATATATCTGTATATATTCTTTCAATGAAGAATTTAAAAAGGGGGGGTAATTTATAGATTAATCGTGCATTTCCTCTTTTTAATATTTGCCATTTTTCTAATCTTTTAGCATTATGATTTGTTTTGTTAGGAATAATATTATTTATTCTTCTAGTTACTTTTTTTTTATCTTTTGTAATTATTTCTATTTGATTTCGAATTATACTTGTTTTATCAGTCAGATCGTTCATCTTTTTTTCTGTTAATGAAGAATTTGTCCAACCGCTAGATGCAATTTGACTAACGGATTTTTGAATTATCTGATTTCTGATTATGGAATCTTTTTCTTCTTTATTTTCACTTGATTCATATATTTCTACTCCTCTTAATTGAAATAATGGAATTGGATTTACTTTTGATTTTGAAAGTTTTTTTCTTTTTTTTTTTAAAAAACTAACACTTTTGATAATCCATTTTTTTATTTCTTTTGAAACTATTCGAAGTGATTTTGTTTTTTCTTTGAAAACTATTAGAACTAGAAAATACTTCTTTTTTAATTTTCCAATTTGTTTTTCGAGTTTCTTAAAAATGGGTTTAAAAAAGGAAGGTCGTTCTCGGGGTGAACCAAAAGGAAATTCAGCTTCCGTTCCCCAAACTGTTAAAAAACAAAAATCATCTTTTTCTTTCATTAAATCTTTCTGATAGGATTGTAGTTTCGATTTGTGCCAAGGTTTTAGATAAAACGGAAATAATATTTTTATCTGAATACCGTCTGTCAACCAATTTTTCGGAAATTCTGTTTCTGAAAAGGGAACACCATTATAAGTACATTTAACATAAATTTCTCTATTCCAGTCCTGTAAATCCTCAGACCATTCAGGAACTTGTAATAGGAATATACGTCCAATATTTTTGACGATTATAAATGAAGGGAATAGAATATATTTTCTAAAAATGGATTGGGTTAGTAACATGCAACCTCTTATTACTTGCGTAAATGGAATGCTATCCCAGGCCTCTGCTATCTCTATTCGTGCTTTCTCCTTTCTTTTGTTCTCCTCGTTTTTTTCTTTTCTTTTTGTTTGCTTTTCTGTATACTGTACAATTTTGAATACTTTTCTTTTATTTTTTAAAATTCGTTTAATCAACCCGGAGATATCAAAAGAAAAAAGAGGGGATTTTTGCATTCTGTTCAAAAAAAGAGGGGCATGTGCGTTTGCTTGAAACAGTTTCCAAATTACTATTTTACGCCTTTGAGCCCGCATAGAACCTTTGATTATACCTCGCCGAAAATCTGATTGTTGTGAATAACGCATCAAAGCTACTTCGTCTATTTGATCGGGTGTATTAGTATTCTTATTACTATTAGTATTAAGATCAGTATCCTGCTTGTTAGCAGTAAAAACTATTACACGTTTAGCTTTTCTTGAGCGAATTTGATGATCTACTGGGACGTCTTCTTGATATTCTCCTGATTGTTGTTCTAAATCGGTGATTAATTTATATGTCCATCGAGG